GGCCTTGGACGCGCAATGGATCCTGAAGCACTATTTCTGCATCCCCCTGACCAAACCCTCCTACATTAGGATTGCTTGTTAAGGGTTGATCAAGCTTGATTGATTCCCCCTCTGAAACTAGAAGTTCTGGCCCGGGAGGTATAATATCAATCACTTGGCGTCCATCCGACGCATCGACTATGGATATTTCATATCCCCCCTTTTCTTTACGTAGTATTTTTTTTACTATACCTGTTGACGTAGCATTATAGACCGTATTGTTACTCTTGCTACCATCAGGATAGATCTGTCCCCTTCCTCGGTTTCCCCCTACATATATGGGATATTTTAAGAAATTAACGTCTTTTTTCCTAGCGGGATCGGGGGAAAGAATGGGAAAGACAATTTCACTATATTTCTTACCGGGAACAGGGCCTATCACAAGAATATTTTTTTTATTGGGACGATAACTCTGAAAAGAAAGATTTCCTATCTTTTCTTTCAACTCAGGAGAAATACGGTCGGGCGGCGCTAATTCGAATCCCTCGGGCAAAATAAGAACAGCACCCACATTCAACCCTCCCTTTTTACCATTAGCAAGAACTTGTTTCAGCTGCATATCATAAGGGATTCGAAGAACTGCTTCAAATACAGTATCAGGAAGCACTGCTTGGGGAACTTCAATATCCACAGGTTTATTAGCTAAATGGCAATTGGCACATACAATTCGTCCAGTTGCTTCCCGCGGGTTTTCATAACCCTGCTGCGCAAAAATGGGATATGCATTTGAAATAGATGTGCGAGTTATTATGTATATCATGATCGATACAGAAATCGATCGAATCATTTGTTCTTTTAACCAAGAAAGAGTATTTTTATTTTCCATGTCCAATCGCGGATCCCGGAATTTCTACAATAAATTAGATAGGTAGCTAAGCTAGTTTCCTATACACGAGTCTGTTGTCATTCTACAGCAACAGTTGTACTGGAATGATGAATACCTTGAGCAGGTAGAAATAGAAATAAATAATTTTGCTAAAAAGGAAAAGGCTTTCTTTCTAAAGGAAGAAATATGCTAATTTGATGAAAAATATTAGGAAATCAAATGAGTGAGTTTATGCTTCACTAATTGAATGATAAATGACGACAAGTGAAGGAGATAGACGGTTTAAACAAAAAAAGACCCAAAATTTCAAACACGTGTCTAGAATCACAGGAAAACTACAAACAAAAATAGTGAAAATTAGCTCGTTAGGAGCCCATCCAAGATTGTTGTAGACCCAACGAATTAGCAGTTCCCAACCGCGGGTAGAGTGAAATCCAACAAAAAAATCAGTAACTAAAAGAATAAAAAAAGCTTTTATTGAGTCATTTAAGTTATAGAAAAATTCCTGAACCCAAGAATTCAAAATGACAAGTTCTTCTTTACCCAGAAAAAAAGAACCACTTAGAATAGCCAAACAGATTATATTTGTTGAAAAATCCAAAATGATATGGAGATGATTCTCATTATCTATTTTGGCCAATTGTATTATTTCCTTGTGTATTCCTATAGGAGGTTTTTGTACATGTGTCTTCGGTTTCTCTTTTATCATTTCGTCCAAGAGAAAAAGTTCTTCTAATTCTATGAATCCTTCTAGAATCCTTTTCTCCTGAATGTCAGTTAAGAAAGTTTCGGATTGCCTGGTATTCCACCAATTCTTAATCCAAAGTTCCAGACATTTGTTAAAAGAGAAAGAGACTCCCCAGGGCAAAAGTACGATAAATACAAGATATAGGAAAGAAGGCAATGCTTTCTTTTTTTTCATTTTTGATCTGTAAATTGAGTTGTTAATGAATCCCCTTCATTTGAAGCAAAAATTCGATAACAAGGTTTGAGACCTTGTGTTTGTATCTATTTCTCTTTTTGTATACTAATGGAATTTTACTAGTGGAATTTCATTGTATTGGGTTCTTTCTTAGATATAAATGGAATGGAATAGAGAAATAAAAAAAAGGACTTTCTTTCATATAAAAAAAGAAGAATATTATGCCATATATCTCACTTGGACAAAACAAATTAGAAGCAATTTTCTTTTATCCTCGTTTGTTCCTTCCTTTAGAGAAATACTTGAAAATCCCCCTACAATTGCAAAAAATGTCAATTAGTACTCAAAATACTTCAATTGGCACGCGCAAGAAAGAGGCCAATTCGGCAGCTTTTTGTTCAATTTCTCGTGGAGTAAAAAACTTCTCATCAGTACGAGTCAAGGGAATGACCCCCTGGCCCCGGATTTCCATATAAAGGATACGACGAGGATAAAGACCCTCTTTAACCTGAATTTTAATTGATTGGATATCCCGCACAAGGAATCGAAGAAAGATGCGACGTTTTATTCCAGGGAATCCCCAACGAAAAATGCACACTATTCCCTCTTTTCTATCGAATCGGTCATAACCACTGCCTACATTCCACAAAATAGTGCACCACAAATAGGAGCTAATGAATAGGCCCGCGATTCCGTAGAAAGACATCACGACCCCCTGTGGAAAAAAAAGAATTTGTTGAGATGGAAGTACAGATATCATATTCTTACCAAAATAACTGGAAGCCCCAACCCCTAAGAATCCTAATGAACCTAGAAAAAGAATACAGGCCCAGAAATAATTACCTCTTTTTCGAGAACCTTTTAGAAGTTCTATCCATATGTGTTCTGATCGCCAATTCATATTAGATATACTAAATCCAGTAGCGGTCAATTGAAATTGAAAGAATAAGCTAAATGATTTTGACTTTCCTTTTTTTGATTCTGAAATAGCCTTCAGTAGCTAGTACTCCTGTGAAATAATTGGTTAGATACATTGACTTTCTATTCAAAAGGAGTTCGTGGATCCACTTAAAAAAAACTCGTTATACTCGGCTACGCATATGCATGCATTTATGTTCGTAGCTATATCTGTATCCATAGACATTTTCATTTGTGTGTAGAAAGAGCTACATACCCTATCATATTATATTACTTACACAAAAAAATATCTGTATTATGATCCTGGAAATACATTAAGAAAATTTGGCCCCGTCGTTTCTAGACAATCTTATTTTTCTGCACATAAAGAAACAAGGAAGCCATTGCAATTGCCGGAAATACTAAGCCTACTAAAGGCACGAAAATAGAAGGTAAGTTAAAATCTGTCATAGAATATGTGTCTCAATTCAAATTTACTATTTCTATCTATTCGAAATATATCTTAAGATTCTTAAGATATAATTAAGTATATCTATTATAAGGAATATTGACTATTGTATTTTTTAGTTTGCAAAATAAAGATTTTGTATAGAATACTATTTTTTTTAGAATACTAAAGTATTCTATATCTAAAAAAAAAATGAATGGAATAGATAATAAGAAAATTGCAAAAAAGGGGAACTAATGTGAAAATAAAAGAAATACCTCTTTCAGAATACCCTTTAATTTTACTTTAATTTTTAAAGTGGTAAGAAAATTGCAAAAAAGGGGAACTAATGTGAAAATAAAAGAAATACCTCTTTCAGAATACCCTTTAATTTTACTTTAATTTTTAAAGTGGAAGTGGAATAGAATACCCAATTGAAGGGTAATGATCATACGTCTATAATGCATTGTATGTCCCAGAATAGGTCCCATTCTTCTACCCTTTCCGGGTAGTCGATGGCTATTCACAGCTACTACCTTAACACCAAAGAAGAGTTCGACCCAATGCTTTATTTCTGTCTTAGTGAATCCCGATTCGACATTAGAAGTATATTGATTCTTTCCCAATAAACGAAGACTCTTTTCTGTAAATACTGCGTATTTGATTCCATTATCGTATGATAATACTATATTTTCTATTTTTTTTATTTCTATTTGTTTATTGTATTATACCTTATTCCAGATATATAGAATAGAAGAATCTCAATTTGTCAAGTCTCATCATCGTATCAAGATCTATTAAAATTCGGCTCAATCTTTTTAATAAAAAGATTGAGCCGAATTTAATTGCAATCAATTAGAAGAATAAAGAAGAATTACTGCATTTCGTAACTTATTTTTTCTCTTTCTATTTTGACCTTCTTTAGATCTAGTTTTATCTACTTAATCTATGGTATCCACCGGCTTGAAATCAAATGTGATCGCCTTCCATACTTCACAAGCTGCGGCTAGTTCAGGACTCCATTTGCAAGCTGCTTTGATAATTTCATTACCTTCACGAGCAAGATCGCGCCCTTCGTTACGAGCTTGTACACAGGCTTCTAAAGCCACACGATTAGCTGCTGCACCAGGTGCATTTCCCCAAGGATGTCCTAAAGTTCCTCCACCAAATTGTAATACGGAATCGTCTCCAAAGATTTCGGTCAGAGCTGGCATATGCCAAACATGAATACCCCCTGAAGCTACCGGTATAACACCTGGCATGGATACCCAGTCCTGAGTGAAAAAGATACCGCGAGAACGATCTTTTTCAATAAAATCATCGCGCAATAAATCAACAAAACCTAAAGTCATTTCGCGTTCCCCTTCTAACTTACCTACTACTGTACCGGAGTGGATATGATCTCCCCCCGACATACGCAATGCTTTAGCTAATACACGGAAATGCATACCATGATTTTTCTGTCTATCAATAACTGCATGCATTGCTCGGTGAATGTGAAGAAGTAGGCCGTTGTCGCGGCAATAATGAGACAAACTAGTATTTGCGGTGAATCCTCCAGTTAAGTAGTCATGCATTACAATAGGAACCCCTAATTCCTTTGCAAATGCAGCTCTCTTAATCATTTCTTCGCATGTACCTGCAGTCGCATTCAAGTAATGCCCCTTGATTTCACCGGTTTCGGCTTGTGCTTTATAAATTGCTTCAGCACAAAAGACAAAACGGTCTCTCCAGCGCATAAATGGTTGTGAGTTTACGTTTTCATCATCTTTGGTAAAATCAAGTCCACCGCGTAGACACTCATAACACGCTCTACCGTAATTTTTTGCGGATAATCCCAATTTAGGTTTAATAGTACATCCCAATAAAGGACGACCATACTTGTTCAACTTATCCCTTTCAACTTGGATACCGTGAGGCGGACCTTGGAAAGTTTTTGAATAAGTAGGGGGAATTCGTAGATCCTCCAAACGTAGAGCGCGTAGGGCTTTGAAACCAAATACGTTACCTACAATGGAAGTAAACATGTTAGTAACAGAACCCTCTTCAAATAGGTCTAATGGATAAGCTATATAACAGATATATTGATCTGCCTCCCCAGGAACGGGCTCGATGTGATAGCATCGTCCTTTGTAACGATCAAGACTGGTAAGTCCATCAGTCCAAACAGTTGTCCATGTACCAGTAGAAGATTCCGCAGCTACTGCAGCCCCTGCTTCTTCAGGCGGAACCCCGGGCTGAGGAGTTACTCGGAATGCTGCCAAGATATCAGTATCCTTGGTTTCGTACTCCGGGGTGTAGTAAGTCAATTTATAATCCTTAACACCAGCTTTAAATCCAACATTTGCTTTAGTTTCTGTTTGTGGTGACATAAGTCCCTCCCTACAACTCATGAATTAAGAATTCTCACAACGACAAGGTCTACTCGATATGGATTAGGCGTAAATGAAACCTTTGCAAAAATCTAAAAAAAAATCAATTAATATCAACTCATTAAATAAAAAAGGAGTATGCTTAAGTTAATGAATATGTTTCATTCATATATAATGCGTACACCCTGTGTACGTTCTATCCTATAGGAATTCTACTATAGGAATTCAATAGAAATAGAGTTGTTGTTATGGTAAGTTAACACGGTTCGTTATTAAACCATGGATTTGATTCACCAAATCCATCATTATTGTATACTCTTTTATAGATATAGCGCAACCCAAACCAATTCCTAATCCTTATTTTACAATTTTAAAAGTTCTTAATAGGTCCAGTCTAAATACCTAAATACTAAGAAAATTCTCTGTTGACAGCAATCTATGCTTCACAGTAGTATATATTTTGTATATCGAAGTCCTAGATAGGAAGGTAGAGTAGGCACAGATCCTTCACAAAAGGCAAAATTTATATGAAAAAAAAAGATTGATTGAACTTTCCAACGGACTTATTCCATAAGTAAACGATTGAATGGGATTCGCTTGGGCAACGAAATCAAGTGCTAGTCCCCTTTTCTTTTTTATTGAATTAACTAATTCATTTCCTTTTGAGTTTTTGATTTTTGGATATTTTTTTGATTTGATTTGGCATTATTCAACAAAAAAAAAGAAAAATTTCGACAAATTCCTTTTTTTGAAAATTATGTGATAATTATGAGAACCAATCCTACTACTTCGCGTCCCGGGGTTTCCACAATTGAAGAAAAAAGCGCAGGGCGTATTGATCAAATTATTGGACCTGTGCTGGATATCACTTTTCCCCCGGGCAAGTTGCCTTATATTTATAACGCTTTGATAGTCAAGAGTCGAGACACTGCCGATAATCAAATTAATGTGACTTGTGAGGTACAGCAATTATTAGGAAATAATCGAGTTAGAGCTGTAGCTATGAGTGCTACAGACGGGTTGATGAGAGGAATGGAAGTTATTGACACGGGAGCTCCTCTCAGTGTTCCAGTCGGTGGAGCTACTCTCGGACGAATTTTTAACGTTCTTGGGGAGCCTATTGACAATTTGGGTCCTGTAGATACTACTGCAACATTCCCTATTCATAGATCTGCGCCTGCCTTTATTGAGTTAGATACGAAATTATCTATCTTTGAAACAGGTATTAAGGTGGTCGATCTTTTAGCTCCTTATCGACGTGGAGGAAAAATAGGACTATTTGGGGGGGCAGGAGTAGGTAAAACAGTACTCATCATGGAATTAATCAATAACATTGCTAAAGCTCATGGAGGCGTATCCGTATTTGGCGGAGTAGGTGAACGGACTCGTGAAGGAAATGATCTTTATATGGAAATGAAGGAATCTGGAGTAATTAATGAAAAAAATATTGAGGAATCAAAGGTAGCTCTAGTCTATGGCCAAATGAATGAACCACCGGGAGCTCGTATGAGAGTTGGTTTAACTGCCCTAACTATGGCAGAATATTTCCGAGATGTTAATAAGCAAGACGTGCTTTTATTCATCGATAATATCTTCCGTTTTGTTCAAGCAGGATCGGAAGTATCCGCCTTATTAGGGAGAATGCCCTCCGCAGTGGGTTATCAACCTACCCTTAGTACAGAAATGGGTTCTTTGCAAGAAAGAATTACTTCTACCAAAAAGGGATCCATAACTTCGATCCAAGCAGTTTATGTACCTGCGGACGATTTGACCGACCCTGCTCCTGCCACAACATTTGCACATTTGGACGCTACTACCGTACTTTCCAGAGGATTGGCTTCCAAGGGTATTTATCCTGCAGTAGATCCTTTAGATTCAACCTCAACTATGTTACAGCCTCGGATCGTTGGAAACGAACATTATGAAACTGCGCAAAGAGTTAAGGAAACTTTACAACGTTACAAAGAACTTCAGGACATTATCGCAATTCTTGGGTTGGACGAATTATCGGAGGAGGATCGTTTAACTGTAGCAAGAGCACGAAAAATCGAGCGGTTCTTATCACAACCGTTCTTTGTGGCAGAAGTTTTTACCGGTTCCCCAGGAAAGTATGTTGGTCTTGCAGAAACAATTAGGGGATTTCAACTAATCCTTTCCGGAGAATTAGATGGCCTACCCGAACAGGCTTTTTATTTGGTGGGGAACATCGATGAAGCTAGCACGAAAGCTATAAACTTAGAAGAGGAGAGCAAATTGAAGAAATGAAATTAAATCTTTATGTACTGACTCCTAAACGAATTATTTGGGATTGTGAAGTGAAAGAAATCATTTTATCTACTAATAGTGGCCAAATTGGTGTATTACCAAACCACGCCCCCATTAACACAGCTGTAGATATGGGTCCTTTGAGAATACGCCTCCTCGACGACCAATGGTTAACGGCGGTTCTTTGGAGTGGTTTTGCGAGAATAGTTAATAATGAGATCATCATTTTAGGAAATGATGCAGAACTGGGTAGTGACATTGATCCAGAAGAAGCTCAACAGGCACTTGAAATAGCCGAAGCTAACTTGAGTAGAGCTGAGGGTACGAAAGAATTGGTTGAAGCGAAGCTAGCTCTCAGACGAGCTAGGATACGAGTCGAGGCTGTCAATTGGATTCCCCCATCCAATTGAAGACAATCCAAAGGTTTCCTTTTTCCTTGATACAAAGAAGAAGGAAAGAAGGGTAGAAAAAGTTATTAGATAGCGAAGGGAAGTAAATCCAATGCTATCTAGTAATTTTTCTACCTACCTACCTACTATTGGATTTGAACCAATGACTCCCGCCGTATGAAAGCAATACTCTAACCACTGAGTTAAGTAGGCAATTTATCACCACAAAAGAAGCCCCATTACTTCGATCGATTATAGATCGAATCCTTTTTATAAGCAATACCGCTCCGTTGTTGGTATGTTTATGTTATGTTATTGGTATATTTAGTAAACGGATCAAAAGAATATCCTCTGGCATTAATTAGATAATATTCATCTTGACAAGAAATTTTCTATATGTTAAGATATCTCTGACAAGGGCTATAGCTCAGTTCGGTAGAGCAACTCGCTTACACGTGCGCCAATGCTTTTCAAGGGAACTTATTATGCAATGAACATAATTGAACTTATTGCAAAATCAATGTCTTACTTCATGGATTCGAAAGAATAGGAGAACTGTAGCCTGACAAACAGTTGGTTCAGTCTGATTCAGGTGCCAATTCAGGTGCTTAATCAAATGGAATCCCTATTGATTTGCTAGTTGATAAGGTAAATATCCAGCCCACTCAATGCTAGGCGTAATGAGGATAAGGGCCTCCAAAAAACTTCTTTTCGTTCTATGAACTTTAAGGTGTATGAAGTCTCATAGTAAACTCTTGCTTGCAGCGGAACGATAGAGACTCCATTTCACTTAGGTTGATTTAATTTAGGCCGGAGGCAGACCTAAGTCAAGGTCATCCTCCTTTGAAACACTTTGGTATTGCTCCTAGATAGATCATAAGACAAATAATCAATCAGAGCACAGGGAGCCATCTTATTATCTTTCCCTAAAGAAAAACTATGGCGGATTAACTGATCTTTACATCAGTTGATGAAAGAGCCCAATGCAGAAAAATGCATGTTGGGTCTTTGAAACAGTTCGAATCATTTAGATAATAATCCGTTTGATCTGTTTTACCGAGAAGGTCTACGGTTCGAATCCGTATAGCCCTAATATATACGTCTTTTTTTCCATTTTAGGATGGATATCTTATGTTTCCTTTAGTATAGTTTTCTTTTCCTTAGTATAGTTTTCTTTTCCCTATTAGTACTTGTTTATAGACTCAACGGTCGATTGCGCCATAGAATAGAGACAAAAGCATTACCATAGGCTCATTCATCGAAAATAGGAAAAGAAAAAGGAATTTGGATCAAATCAATAGAAGGAAGGATCCCTTAATTGATTTGAATTTCATCCTCCCTCAAATAGGATATGCTCTAAGTCCCTATACTTTCCTATAATGACTGCAACGATTTTCTCGATTTTGCGATAGTCTCTGATTATCATTAAATAAAGGATAGAGCTATTCCTTTTTCTAGAGATTTTAGAGAAAGCGAGACAAAGTGAAGCGAAAGAGTTTTCTTTGTATAAGAATTAGGTCTATATCATATCTAAATGGAAGAGAAATAAAAAAAAGGGGAGTGGGGATTCCATTCCATTGGATGAATCCTTAAGGAGAGACATGTTACAAAAGAAACAAAGGCTAAAGTAAGCCGCTTTTTTCCTTCGGTTTGAGCAAAACAAACCGAATTTCATCCTCCCTCAAATAGGATATGCTCTAAGTCCCTATACTTTCCTATAATGACTGCAACGATTTTCTCGATTTTGCGAATTCCTATTTTGTTTAAAGTATATTACTATATATACATTATCTAAATATACATTATCTAAATATATACATTATCTAAATATACATTATCTAAATATATACATTATCTAAATCAATTCACTTTAAATAAAATAGAAAAAATCGAAAAAAAAAGAAAGGAGAGACATGTTACAAAAGAAACAAAGGCTAAAGTAAGCCGCTTTTTTCCTTCGGTTTGAGCAAAACAAACCGATTCTTGTTTCACCGAGGAAAAGGGAGAAGCTCTGGATAAATGGACAATGTCATGTCAACTTGAATTGACTAATTAAGTTCCGCCTATTCCACATTAATGGGAGTACATTTATGTTTCTGCTTCACGAATATGATATTTTTTGGACATTTCTAATAATAGCAAGCCTTATTCCTATTTTGGTATTTTGGATTTCAGGACTTTTAGCCCCGGTTAGTGAAGGACCAGAGAAGCTTTCTAGTTATGAATCGGGTATAGAACCCATGGGAGGGGCTTGGTTACAATTCCGAATACGCTATTACATGTTTGCGCTAGTTTTTGTTGTTTTTGATGTGGAAACAGTCTTTCTCTACCCTTGGGCAATGAGTTTCGACGTATTGGGTGTATCCGTTTTTATCGAAGCTTTCATTTTTGTGCTTATCCTAGTTATTGGTTTAGTTTATGCATGGCGAAAAGGAGCCTTGGAATGGTCTTAACTGAATATTCAGACAAAAAAAAAGAAGGGAAAGATTCCATTGAGACAATTATGAGTTTGATTGAGTTTCCGTTACTCGACCAAACAAGTTCCAATTCCGTTATTTCAACTACACTAAACGATCTTTCGAATTGGTCAAGACTCTCCAGTTTATGGCCCCTTCTATATGGTACCAGTTGTTGTTTCATTGAATTTGCTTCATTAATAGGCTCACGATTTGACTTTGATCGTTATGGATTGGTACCAAGATCAAGTCCTAGGCAAGCGGACCTAATTTTAACAGCGGGTACGGTAACAATGAAAATGGCTCCATCTTTAGTGCGATTATATGAGCAAATGCCTGAACCGAAATACGTCATTGCTATGGGAGCCTGTACTATTACAGGGGGAATGTTCAGTACGGATTCCTATAGTACTGTTCGAGGAGTTGATAAGTTAATTCCTGTGGATGTCTACCTGCCGGGTTGCCCGCCTAAACCAGAGGCTGTTATAGATGCCCTAACAAAACTTCGTAAGAAGATATCGCGAGAAATAGTTGAGGATCGAACTCTATGTCAAAGTCAAAAGAAAAATCGATCTTTTACTACCTGTCACAAGCTTTATGTTCGGCGCAGTACTCACACAGGAACTTACGAACAAGAATTGCTCTATCAATCACCATCTACTTTAGATATATCTTCTGAAACTTTTTTCAAATCCAAAAGTCCAGTATCTTCCTCCAAATTAGTGAATTAGGAGGGGTTCTTTTGTGCAGAAAAAGAAAGAGCAGTGCAATCTTTCAAACTTGCATTTAAAGTGTGAAATATTTATACAAAGGGGGAGAGATCAAGATAATGCAGCAGGGTTGGTTATCTAATTGGCTAGTCAAACATGAGGTAGTTCATAGATCTTTGGGCTTCGATCACCGAGGAATAGAGACTTTACAAATAAAAGCGGGGGATTGGGATTCCATTGCTGTCATTTTATATGTATATGGTTACAATTATTTACGTTCCCAATGTGCTTATGACGTAGCACCCGGTGGATCTTTAGCTAGCGTGTATCATCTTACGAGAATACAGTATGATATAGATAACCCAGAAGAAGTATGCATAAAAGTCTTTGCCCAAAAAGATAATCCTAGAATCCCGTCTGTCTTCTGGGTTTGGAGAAGTGCCGATTTTCAAGAACGCGAATCTTATGATATGGTGGGAATTTCTTATGATAATCATCCACGTCTTAAACGTATCTTAATGCCTGAAAGTTGGATAGGCTGGCCCTTACGTAAGGACTATATAACCCCCAATTTCTATGAAATACAAGATGCCCATTGAATGATAATAAATTCATGTTCACTTATACAGCACAACTCCAGATTTTATTCGAGTCAAGGACTATTTTTACGTTCTGTTCCTAGACGAAACGAAATACTTATTATATTCTAATTAATTCCTATTATATTATACAAAAAGCTCCAGATAGACTGAACAAAAAGGGCTTCATTTCGATTTTCCAATTTGGAAAATCACATATTAGTTTCCTTCGTATGAACAGAAAAATACAATGACTCAAAGAAGTTCCTACCACGAACTTTGTACCGCGCGTATTACTTAGAACAACGAGGAAAGTAGGATAAGCAAGAATAAAAAAATATTCTTCGGAATAGCGGCATACAAAATTAATAAAAAATGCAAAAATGAAGAAAAGGGCGCCTAATCTTAATCTCCCCTCTTTCTATACCATAAAAGAATCAGAGATTTTAACCCTTTTCTAAACGATACCATAAAAGAATCAGAGATTTTAACCCTTTTCTAAAAGGAAAAAGAAGTGTTTAGAACTTACTCTATACTATCTAGATTATTAATGAATATCTACCCCAACCCATCCAAGATATTTGTATCAATATCTATTCGGTAGATCCTTTTTTTCTGTGCCAGGAACCAGATTTGAACTGGTGACACGAGGATTTTCAGTCCTCTGCTCTACCAACTGAGCTATCCTGACCCTTTCTTGTGCATCATCCTAGTAGAGTATTTGCATCTATGTCAAATAAAGGGACTAAAAAATCAATAAAGTATTCCATTCCAAATTTGGAAATGGGGGGGGGGGGAGGAAGTCCTATGCATTGGGGAGGGGGGGGGGGCAGTCCTATGCATTGTGGAGGGCTTACTTAATAATACTTAAAAATCGAATTAAAAATCTAGATTCCTTGCCGATACTCTAATAAAAAAGAAATCATCTATTTAATGAATAGCATAAGATTCATTGAATTCTCGTCGCACTCCTTTGTGAAAGAGTAGAATGAGAAAGCTAATGAATCTTAAACCCATTGATAAAATGAAAAAAGGATAACTACTATGGTTAGGGAATAAAGGAGGGTTTGGGGATAGAGGGACTTGAACCCTCACGACTTATAAAGTCGACGGATTTTCCTTTTACTAGAAATTTCATTGTTGTCAGTATTGACATGTAGAATGGGACTCTCTCTTTATCCTCGTTCGATTAATCCACTTTTTTAAAGATCTCGAAAATAATGAATTGAAGGATTTGATTACTCAATATTCGATTGGAATGGATTCACAATAATTCTAAAAAAATTCAGAATTTTCTATTTCATAATCATTCCTAATTTCATTTTTAAAAATAAAATTAAAGAACCTATATTATGATATGGGTTTTGTGATTAATCGTTTGCTATGTCAGTATCTATCCGTATTACTTCGATTCGTTAGAACAGCTTCCATTGAGTCTCTGCACCTATCCTTTTCCTTTGGGTTCTAGTTTGAAAACCGCTTGTTTTTTCAAAAAAGGGATTTGGCTCAGGATTGCCCATTTTTCATTCCAGGGTTTCTCTGAATTTGGAAGTTACCACTTAGCAGGTTTCCATACCAAGGCTCAATACAATCAAGTCCGTAGCGTCTACCGATTTCGCCATATCCCCTTTTTCCTTTTTTTTGAAACCTGGATTCCTTGTCAAATTTCATCCATCTCTTAGTTTTTTTTTTGAATCATGGAATTCATTATTCGACGTAGTCTAGGAGCTCATCCCTATTTGAGCGATCCCGCTCGCTTATTGCAATTCTGAATTGAATTGATTCTATCGTTGATATATTTGCAATTCAATCGGAATGAATATATCTAAAAGTTTTTCTCTATCTTGCCTCCCTCCTTCCTTTTTTAGAGTATTCAAAATCATACTATAACGCTTGATATTCATTCTTTTTTTTCGAATCTGAATTAGAATTAGAAATTTAATTTGCTATGATTCTATCTTCTCCTTAGTGAACTATTTATCCTTAAATTATTAACAAATAAAAAAAAGTTCAATAAATTAGAGAATCCTATTTAAGAATATCATTTAGTTAAGTATATTAAGCTAACTTTATCTTTATGAAATTCTAGTATTTTTTTTTGAATTCTAAGTCGAACTTCCAATTTCGAACTAGTTATTAACTAAGATTAATAATTAAGATCTGACATTTTACAGANNCTATCTTCTCCTTAGTGAACTATTTATCCTTAAATTATTAACAAATAAAAAAAAGTTCAATAAATTAGAGAATCCTATTTAAGAATATCATTTAGTTAAGTATATTAAGAATATCATTTAGTTAAGTATATTAAGCTAACTTTATCTTTATGAAATTCTAGTATTTTTTTTTGAATTCTAAGTCGAACTTCCAATTTCGAACTAGTTATTAACTAAGATTAATAATTAAGATCTGACATTTTACAGATTCCCTATATATATTTCTATTTGTTACACTATTTCTGTTATGTAAGCCCGCTTAGCTCAGAGGTTAGAGCATCGCATTTGTAATGCGAGGGTCATCGGTTCAAATCCGATAGTCGGCTTTTTTCTCTATCGATGTTCCATGAACAAGAATTTCTCTTTTTCCCGAATTAAACGGGGAATCCAGGGTCTATTATGTCGTTCTACCTTACAATTTTGCTAGATACAAAGCATAAAAATAAATAATATATATACAAAAAATCCGGATGTTGATGAAATTCCATTTTTTGTGGTACTTTTAGTAGGTTTTACTCTGTTTATCCTTTAGTTTAATTCAGTTTGAATTTCGATGTATTCTGTAATGTAAATAGAATGAAATTTATTGTGTAAAATGAAATTTCAATAAAATAAAAAAGGAGTCTTCATGTCCCGTTATCGAGGGCCTCGTTTAAAAAAAATACGCCGTCTGGGAGCTTTACCAGGACTCACTAGAAAAACGCCTAAATCCGGAAGTAATCAGAAAAAAAAATTCCATTCTGGGAAAAAAGAGCAATATCGTATTCGTCTTCAAGAAAAACAGAAATTGCGTTTTCATTATGGTCTAACAGAACGCCAATTACTTAGATATGTACATATTGCTGGAAAAGCAAAAAGATCCACAGGTCAGGTTTTACTACAATTACTTGAAATGCGTTTGGATAATATCCTTTTTCGATTGGGTATGGCTTCAACCATTCCTGGGGCCCGGCAATTAGTTAATCATAGACATATTTTAGTTAATGGTCGTATAGTTGATATACCAAGTTTTCGTTGCAAACCCCGAGATATTATTACTACGAAGGATAACCAACGATCAAAACGTCTGGTTCAAAATTCTATTGCTTCATCCGATCCGGGCAAATTGCCAAAGCATTTGACGGTTGACACATTGCAATATAAAGGACTAGTAAAAAAAATTCTAGATAGGAAGTGGGTCGGTCTCAAAGTAAATGAGTTGTTAGTTGTAGAATATTACTCTCGCCAGACTTGAACTTAACGAAAAAAGGAAAGGTTCATAGAATTTTTTTCCCTTCCCCTTTCCCCGAACTAAATCGATCTAAGGCTCTTAATTCGTATTTTCCCGTTCACCTAGCAGAAATAGATTAACCCTAGGATCCTTTTTTCTTTTTGTTTATTTGCACGATGTGTATTTTACATACCACAGTAATTTGGTATAGATAATTTCTATTAAATAAAGGTATTATTGCTGGAATTAATTGTTATTTAATTTGATACATTGTGATCGCTAACATTGATGAATTAAGAGAAACGGAAAGAGAGGGATTCGAACCCTCGGTAAACAAAAGTCTACATAGCAGTTCCAATGCTACGCCTTGAACCGCTCGGCCATCTCTCCTCCATAATCTTATTATGGAAAATAAACAGAGTGAATAGCGAGTTTTCGTATTCCTGCAGTACAGCCACAACGGCTCGGGAATTCCATGGCTCTATGGGAAAAATTCCTTTTCATCTAAGGGGAAGGATCCAGTATTTCTTTTACATCTAAGGGGAAGGATCCAGTATTTTTTTTACTATTTTAACTAGGAGGAAAACCCAAATAAAAAGAGAATGGAAGAATTCTTCTTATTCCATAAGAAAATAAAGGAACCCTAGAATTCTATTTGGATAAGGTACGTTACGCCATACAATCTAAATAAAAAAGGGTATGGGATGGGGCAATTAATGACTTTGAAAACGCGAAATAGCTGATGAGAGAAGTTGTTGTTGAGAAATAGGAAAGTGGAATGAAATCCAGTCTTAGTCAAATATTTCATATCTCTTCTTGTCCAAACAGAAGGAAAAGGAGACAATTTAAGCTGAGCGGAAAATCCATACCTCTCTTATCCATTTAGAGCATATGGATCAATTTATAAGAATCGAATGTTTTGTTTTTATGTTATTTTGTGATAGAATGAAAAGAATTCTATATAGAATGGGTTGGGAATTATGCCTAGATCCCGTATAAATGGAAATTTTATTGATAAGACCTCCTCGATTGTAGCCAATATTTTATTGCAAATAATTCCGACAACCTCCGGAGAAAAAAAGGCATTTACTTATTATAGAGATGGTGTGATTTGACTCTTTTTTTTTTTTCTTTTTTTTAGCCCTACCTACATTTCATTCTTACGAGAAAGAGAGGGGGTTCGCATAGAGAGAACTAAATTAGTAAAGGAAACCCACGCTTGTGGAAGGTGAGGTGAACTAACAATTCCTTCTGTCGTGTATCCTCGATTGATGTGGCCTCAGATGCTTCAATTGTAGATTTGAGTATTGAGCGAAAGGTTACACCTACAGGATAAGTTCCGTATTACAGGCCAATCCGACTCTACTAGTACCAATAGGCAGCATAGGGGAGAAAAGCACTACACCTCGAAATAGGAATCAACAAGAGAAAAACTTTGTTAGAAATTAGCCCTTTCCTGATTGGTATCAGGGTTGGGAAGAATGGTTAGGATAACAAACAACCATCAGGTTTGTACTTTGGATACCCTTATAACCATCAAAGGTCGTTGAAGTGGCAAATTCCTCTAAATAGGAGGCGTTGAGAACAAAGAAATTCTTGGAGCTATCATTTTCCTCTAGCATTAATAGAATTCATTGGTGTTAAGAAAAACCTCTTAGGGGAAGGTTGGCTAGAGATTTCTTGGAAAAATACCAGCCCCCTTCGGTCCATAATGAGATGGGACTAATTCGATTTTTATTCTATAGATTTTTCGCTTAGTACTATGTACAGAAGGGAGAAGCCGTATGAGATGAAAACCTCATGTACGGTTTTGGAACGGAGATTTTTAGGATAGAATGAACGACCGTAACGGATGTTGGCTCAATCCGAAGGAAATTATGCGGAAGCTTTGCAGAATTATTATGAAGCTACGCGACTAGAAATTGATCCCTATGATCGAAGTTATATACTATATAACATAGGTCTTATACACACAAGCAATGGAGAGCATACAAAGGCCTTGGAATATTATTTCCGGGCGCTAGAACGAAACCCTTTCTTACCGCAAGCTTTTAATAATATGGCCGTGATCTGTCATTACGTGCGACTATCTCCACTATAGAAAGAAGAAAAAAAAAAGAAAGGAGGAAATTTTCTAGTAAATACTAGAAAAAAGGGCTTTCTACATAGGGATCGTCAAAACAACGATTTTACCCTATCAGCTGTAGGAAGGAAGGACACTTCACGAGAATCAAAATAGGAAGAAAGTAGAGCCTATACTACTATATCTATGGATAAAGCTGAAATTGATAGAGAAAACGCCGTAAAGATCAATTAGTGAGCGACTGGATCGATACAACTAAAAAAAAAACTGCTTCATTATACCACGATATGGGACAAAATCTAGGAATCTGCTTATGTAATAAAGCCGATCCACTAAGGGATTAAGCAGCGGTGTAGTATCAGATCCCAAAGATAGTAAGTTCTTTTTTCTTTCTTATGGTATGGGAAAAAGTCTTTTTCGAGGATTCTATAGAAATTTCATATATGAAAGAAACGGAGATAGTTACCTTTCAGAAAATTCGAACGAAGGATATAGGTCTATCTATGCTTCATTCTTCTGAAGGTGGGAGAAAAGATCAAACTGATTATTGATCAAAATTAGGGTTTGAAACTTAGGTAATTAACTTATTTTGCTTAACCCAAGAAGAAATTGGATTGATTTTTGAGAAATCGAATTCTGTTAATACAGGGGAAATTCAGATAGCAATTTCTGAGCCGTATGAGGTAGGAAACTCTCAAGTACGGTTCTAGGGGAAGGAACTGCCTATTCCGACCGAGGAGAACAGGCCATTCTACAGGGCGATTCGGAAATTGCGGAAGCTTGGTTTGATCAAGCTGCTGAGTATTGGAAACAAGCTATAGCGCTTACTCCGGGAAATTATATTGAAGCACAGAACTGGTTGAAGATTACGAAACGCTTTGAATTTGAATAATACCACTCTCCGTTTTCAGAAAATGGGTGGTTTAGTTAAGAAGATCCAATCAAGAATTTCATTATATCCCTTTCTTCTACCTTCGATTTTATATCATATTTCATAAGGATAAACAATAGGGATAGGTTCTGGAACAGAAGTAATAAAGCACATAAAAGGTGGCAATCTAAATATTCCCATCTAATATATCAGGATGGTCTTATTAATAATTCTAAATTATGCTCACTCAAGGAAAATATCAGGATGGTCTTATTAATAATTCTAAATTATGCTCACTCAAGGAAAGTAGATGTAGATGGGGGCTTATACCCTCAAAAAAAATACACTAGCTTCTTAAATTAAAACGTCAAAAAAAGATTTTTTTGTTACGTCGGGAAATTATTTTCCAGAAGAACCAATGTCCGTTAGGCACCTAATCCTTATGTCATAATAGATCCGAACACTTGCCTCGGATTGACTTTAATATATAATTGCTCCAGTGAATAACTAAAAAAAAAAAAAAAAAATAGAAGGACGATAGATAGTAAAGAAAAGGACTAATCATAATATCTATCTTTCAAAGATTCAATAAAAAGACAGTTGGCGGGTCTCTTTGTATGTCTTGTCCGGAAAGAGGAGGACTTAATGATTATTCGTTCGCCGGAACCAGAAGTTAAAATTGTTGTGGATAGGGATCCTGTAAAAACATCTTTTGAGGAATGGGCCAGACCCGGGCATTTCTCAAGAACAATAGCTAAGGGTCCCGATACTACCACTTGGATCTGGAACCTACATGCTGATGCTCACGATTTCGATAGTCATACCGGTGATTTGGAAGAGATTTCCCGAAAAGTCTTTAGTGCTCATTTCGGTCAACTCTCCATTATCTTTCTTTGGTTGAGTGGCATGTACTTCCACGGTGCCCGTTTTTCCAATTATGAAGCATGGCTAAGCGATCCTACTCATATTGGACCCAGTGCTCAGGTAGTTTGGCCAATAGTAGGGCAAGAAATTTTGAATGGTGATGTAGGCGGGGGTTTCCGAGGAATCCAAATAACCTCTGGATTTTTTCAGATTTGGCGAGCATCCGGAATAACTAGTGAATTACAACTCTATTGTACCGCAATCGGTGCATTGATTTTTGCATCGTTAATGCTTTTTGCTGGTTGGTTCCATTATCACAAAGCGGCTCCCAAATTGGCCTGGTTCCAAGATGTAGAATCCATGTTGAATCACCACTTAGCGGGGTTATTAGGACTTGGGTCTCTTTCTTGGGCGGGACACCAAATCCATGTATCTTTACCGATTAACCAATTTCTTGACGCTGGGGTTGATCCTAAAGAGATACCACTTCCTCATGAATTTATCTTGAATCGCGACCTTTTGGCTCAACTTTATCCTAGTTTTGCCGAAGGAGCAACCCCCTTTTTCACCTTGAATTGGTCCAAATATGCAGAATTTCTTAGTTTTCGCGGAGGACTAGATCCAATAACCGGTGGTCTATGGTTGAGCGATATTGCACACCATCATTTAGCTATTGCTATTCTTTTCTTGATCGCAGGTCATATGTATAGGACCAACTGGGGTATTGGTCATGGACTTAAAGATATTTTGGAGGCTCATAAGGGCCCATTTACAGGACAAGGCCATAAGGGTCTCTATGAAATCCTAACAACGTCATGGCATGCTCAATTATCTCTTAACCTAGCTATGCTAGG